ACCCCCCATAAGAACCATATTCTGACTTTTATCTGGAGAATATCCAACAACCGATTCCATTGAGTGAATAATGGACCCAGATCCTAAAAACAACAAAGCTTTTGAATAAGCATGAGTAATCAAATGAAATAAAGCAGCTCGATAAGACCCTATACCCAAAGCTAACATCATATAACCCAATTGAGACATTGTAGAATAGGCTAAACTTCTCTTAATATCTTTTTGAGCAAGAGCTAAAGTAGCTCCAAATAGTACTGTTATTATACCTATAAAAGCTATTAGATTCATGATGTAAGGTATTACTATAAAAAGCGGAAGAAGCCGAGCGACAAGAAAAATTCCCGCTGCTACCATCGTAGCAGCATGTATAAGAGCCGAAATCGGGGTAGGACCCTCCATAGCATCAGGTAACCATACATGAAGAGGAAATTGAGCAGATTTAGCAACTGCACCTGCAAATAATAGGACGGCGCACAAAGTAACAAATAATAAATTAACCTCATTATTATAAATCAAGTTATTGAATATTTTAAATAAATCCCGAAATTCAAAACTCCCTGTTGTCCAATAAAGACCTAAAATCCCTAATAATAAACCAAAATCCCCCACGCGATTAGTTACAAATGCCTTTTGACAAGCATTTGCCGCAGTAGGTCGAGTGAACCAAAAACCTATTAATAGATAAGAACACATTCCAACCAATTCCCAAAAAATATAAATTTGGATCAAATTCGAACTAGTAACTAATCCCAACATTGACGTATTGAACAAACTCATATACGCAAAAAATCTCAAATATCCTTGATCATGAGACATATAATTGTCACTATAAATAAGAACCATAATTCCAACAGTCGTGATTAATATTGACATAATACAAGTAAGTGGATCGATCAAGTAGCCCAACTCTAAAGAAAAAGCATTATTGATAGTCCAAGACCATACATATTGATAGATATAACTACTATTTATTTGATCAATAGATAGATAAACTGAAAAAATCATAACTATACTTAACAATAAAATACTCGGAAAAGACCACATACGTCGAAGGTTTTTGGTTGCGGTCGGAAAAAGTAGAAGTCCCACTCCTATTAAGATAGGAATTGGAAGTGAGATGAAAGGTATGATCCATGAATATTGATACGTATATTCCATAAAAAAAGTATATTTAATTCCTAATTAATTTTTCTGATTCACCAGCTCTTATCTCTTTTCAAAAGGATCAGTTAATAAAAAATTTGAATATCCAAAACGGAAATCGAATTTTCTTTTTCTAGTCTTAATTATTCTTAATTTTTTGCCAAATACTTAAAATATTTCAAGTCAGGAAGTTAGAATTGTTCAAATAAGATGATCCACTGAAACTATTAATGAACACACCTATTTATTTTAAGTAAAATTTTTTGACAATATAGAAACTGCAAATTTTCTTTATTATTATTATTTAGTATGCATTACAAAAATTTCCCGCTATAGAGCGGGAAGGAATAATTAGACGAAAAACACTATTTAATTTTGGTATCAATCATAAAAGCCAGTCTACAAGTGGATCCAGTAAAATAAGACTTCTTTGTATTAAATTCGTTTATTACGAATCATTAAACAATTCATTTTTTTTTTACAAAATAACATTTTATATATTTTTTTTGTTTCTAATCGAATAATTTTTCATTTTGATAGCTATATTAGGAGTATACTATAATTTATAGAAAAAATGGATAATAAATAGTAAAGAACAATTCCTTTTGAACACTAGATGTCTTTCACATCCAATTATAGTAATGAATAATCAATTCTAATTTTTTAATGGCAGTTCCAAAAAAGCGCACTTCTATATCAAAAAAACGGATTCGGAAAAATATTTGGAAAAGCAAAGGGCGTCGGGCAGCGTTGAAAGCTTTTTCGCTATCACAATCTATTTCAACGAGGAAGTCACAAAGTTTTGTTTTTGAGAAAAATCAACTAAATAATGAAAGATTGGAAGAATCAGAATCGGTTTGACTCAAAAAAAAGTCTAGTAGAAGTTCGTTTCTAATTTTGATTATTTAAAAATAAATTTTTTTTTATATTATATAAATAATAAATAATTGAATAATGTAATGTAAATTTATTAAAAAAAAATTATCACTAAAAAATATAGATTCAAATAAAAATAAACATTTTTTTTATCAAAGCAATTATTGGAATTTCCTAATGTTTTGAGCGGATGAATATGAAATTCCTTTTTTTAGGGTATGTAAAAAAAATAAGAAATCTTTTGTTTACTCAATTATAAAATTGAAAATGGTATTTTTTTCTTGTTCAAAGAATCAAAAGAAATACACGGGTTGACCTTTCTTTTTCATATCTTTGTTTTATCATTTTCGGGATGGGGAAAATACGAATCCCCATCGCCCCAATAAACGAAAAAGTTTTTATTGATTTTTTATTTTATTATATATTTTCTATATTCTAGAATATAGAAAATATATAATATCTAATCAAATAGTAAACTGAAATTCTTTATTAAAAATTTAATGAGACGTTAAAATGATGACATTAGTGGATTAAGTTAAAACCGTATTTTTTAATTCTATGAACCCTTATTTCTTTTCTCGAAATCATTATTACTATTATAGAATATATCCCGCCGAATACATAATTAAATTGGTTTGCAAAATCCTCTAAAATCAAACTATTATTAAATTAATAAAATTGATTCTAATTATATTTTTTCAATCTCGACGAGTGAATAATAATAGGTTATTATGATTTCGAGAAAGCCGCTATGGTGAAATCGGTAGACACGCTGCTCTTAGGAAGCAGTGCTAGAGCATCTCGGTTCGAGTCCGAGTAGCGGCATGCCGTTTTATATTATAAAAATTATAAAACAAGTTCTATAATATAATTAATTCACGTCCCCGATATTAATTCAAATAATTGAATTGAGGGACCTTTTAAAATTTTTTTATGATATTTTCAACTTTAGAGCATATATTAACTCATATATCTTTTTCGGTCATTTCAACTGTCATTACAATTCATTTGATAACCTTATTAGTCGATGAAACCGTAGGACTCTATGCTTCGTCAGAAAAGGGCATGATAGCTACTTTTTTCTGTATAACAGGATTATTAGTTACTCGTTGGATTTATTTGAGGCATTTACCATTAAGTGATTTATATGAATCATTACTATTTCTTTCATGGGGTTTCTCCATTATTCATCTATTTACGTATTTTAAAAAATATAAAAACCATTTAAGTGTAAGCGCAATAACTGCACCAAGTACTATTTTTACCCAAGGTTTTGCTACTTCAGGTTTTTTAACTGAAATGCATCAATCCCCACTATTAGTTCCCGCTCTCCAATCTCATTGGTTAATGATGCACGTAAGTATGATGGTATTGGGTTATGCATCTCTTTTATGTGGATCATTATTTTCAGTAGCTCTTATAGTGATTACATTTCAAAACTCTATAAGAATTTTTGGTAAAAACAATCATTTATTAAATGCGTTATTTTCCTTTGATGAGATCCAATACATGAACGAAGAGAACAATGTTTTAAGAAACACTTATTTTTTTTCTTATAATAATTATTATAAGTCTCAACTGATTCAACAATTAGATCATTGGAGTTATCGTATTATTAGTCTAGGGTTTATCTTTTTAAGCATAGGTATTCTTTCAGGGGCCGTATGGGCTAATGAGACATGGGGATCGTATTGGAATTGGGATCCAAAAGAAACTTGGGCATTTATTACTTGGACCATATTCGCAATTTATTTACATACGCGAACAAATAAAAATTTTGAAGGTGTAAATTCTGCAATTGTGGCCTCTATGGGTTTTCTTATAATTTGGATATGCTATTTTGGGGTCAATCTATTAGGGATAGGGCTACATAGTTATGGTTCATTTACATTAACATCTAATTGAATGAATTGAAGAAAGGGCCTGACGAACACAAACACGGGAGAGTATAGATAAGAAAACTGTGTGTAAGACATCGAGAACCCTTTGAATCACTACATTACTTGATTCAAATGGTTCTCACAAAACCCAAATGTATGAGGAAGTCCAATTCATTTTTTTATTTAACTTAAGATTAATTAAGAAAAAAGACTTCTTTTTTTATTGTGCAACGAACGATTAAAAAATAATTATTAATTATTATATTATTGCTGTTTTATTTTTTTTCCGAAAACTATCTAGCAAAATAATTAGATAAAAGAGCTTCGACCTTGTCAACTGATAGTGAGAAAACAAAATCTGGATAAATACCAATACCTATGACAGGTATAAGGATAGAGATCGCAACAAACAACTCTCGTGGTCCCGAATCAAAAAAATACGAATTTTGAACATTAAAAAGCTTGTATCCATAGAACATCTGGCGTAACATAGATAATAAATAAATGGGAGTTAATATGATTCCAATTGCCATTACCAAAGTAATTAGTATTTTTGTCATTAAAAGATATTTTTGGCTGGTAATTATTCCAAAAAAGACTATTAATTCTGCAACAAAACCGCTCATACCCGGCAATGCAAGGGAAGCCATCGATAAGATACTAAAAGTCGTGAATATTTTTGGAATTGGAATAGCCATTCCGCCCATTTCATCGAGATAAACAAGACGTATTCTATCATAACTTGTTCCCGCCAAGAAAAAAAGCGCAGCGCCAATAAATCCATGAGAGATTATTTGTAAAATAGCTCCATTGAGTCCCGTATCGCTTATAGAACAAATTCCTATAATTATGAAACCCATATGAGAGACGGAGGAATAAGCGATTCTTTTTTTTAAATTGCGTTGACCCGAAGATGTTGAAGCTGCATAGATTATTTGAATTATGCCTACTATGATCAACCAGGGTGAAAAAATAGAATGGGCGTGGGGTAATAATTCCATATTGATCCGAACCAATCCATATGCTCCCATTTTTAATAAGATTCCGGCTAGAAGCATACAAGTACTGTAATGTGCCTCTCCGTGGGTATCTGGTAACCATGTATGTAAGGGTATAATCGGTGATTTGACAGCAAAAGCAATAAGAAATCCGATATAGAATATTATTTCCAGTGCTATAGGATACGATTGATTAGCCGATGTTTCAAAATTTAAAGTTGGTTCATTAGAACCATATAAACCGATACCCAGAACTCCCATTAACAAAAAAATGGAACCTCCCGCAGTGTACAAAATAAACTTTGTAGCTGAATACAACCGTTTCTTTCCTCCCCACATCGATAGAAGTAGATAAACGGGAATTAATTCTAACTCCCACATGATAAAAAATAGTAAAAGGTCTCGAGCAGAAAATGATCCTATTTGACCGCTATACATTGCTAACATTAGAAAATGGAATAATCGGGAATCTCGAGTAACTGGCCAAGCCGCTAAAGTAGCTAAAGTGGTGATAAACCCCGTCAGTAAAATGGGTCCTATGGAAAGTCCATCGATTCCCAATCTCCAGTAAAAATCCAAAAAAGGGATCCATTTATAATCCTCTGTCAGTTGGATTAATGGATCGTCTAATTCGAAATGATAACAAAATGCATAGGTTGTTAGAAGGAGCTCGAGTACACAGATACATATCGTATACCATCTCATTACTTTATTTCCTCTATGAGGGAAAAAGAAAAGTAATAAACCCGCAAATATTGGAAAAACTACAACTGTTGTTAACCAAGGAAAATAATTCGTAGTAAAAACAAGATACACTTGGACTAAAAAAACCCATGTTCGAAAATGAAATAAAAAAAAATATATATATATGTATATTTATTTTCGAGCACGAGTTTTTGTCGGTAAAAAAGAAATCAAATGGATTCAAGGGGGCTTTTCGAGAACGTATCAATAAGCTAGACCCATGCTTCGAGTTGTTTCATGCCATAAATAAACGCGAACACTCAAGAAATCCGTCGGACAGGCAGATTCACATCTCTTACAACCAACACAGTCTTCTGTTCTTGGAGCCGAAGCTATTTGCTTAGCTTTACATCCGCCCCAAGGTATCATTTCTAATACATCTGTGGGGCAAGCTCGGACACATTGAGTACACCCTATACATGTATCATAAATCTTTACTGAATGTGACATTGGATCTAGAATTCTTTTTTAAGACTATAAATTTTCGATCGAGTAAATTTGTAAATGAATTATATATTTAGATACCAGATGAGTCAATAATTGATCAGAATTTTTATAATCAATCTACTTTCAGATTAACTCATGCGATAGGACCAAGATACTTTGATTTTTTACGTTTTCGCAAACATGATCATGGATTACGTATCATACAGATAATTTGACTTGATGAATATCAGAATTTATCCGATAAATAAATACTACTTATTCAACAAATTCGATTGATTGATACGAGTTGATTTTCTGTTACGATAAATTGACGAAACAATAGCTGGGCCAATAGCTGCTTCAGCCGCTGCAATAGCTATAACAAAAATTGAGAAAATATTCCCTTTTAATTGGCGACTATCAAAAAAATCAGAAAATGTTACGAAATTCATATTAACTGCATTCAGTATAAGCTCAAGACACATAAGGGCCCTAACCATATTTCGGCTCGTGATTAATCCATAGATACCGATAGAAAATAAATAGGCACTTAGAATAAGTACATGTTCGAGCATGATTGACCAACTCCTTATCAATTCCGATTCATTTCAATATGAACAAAAATGTAATAGATTCAATTCAATTGACAAAAAAAAAATACAGAACAAGGGAATATATTGGTAATCGATCGAATAAAAGAATTTTTATTTTAGACAGAAACAATCTTCAAATAGAATTGAAGGGGAATGTGTGCGATAACATAGAACAAAGTTTAATTTATGCTATTTCTAACTAAAGATTTATTACTGGCGAGCCACGGCAATTGCGCCGATCAAAGCAGCTAAAAGAATGATCGAAATTAGTTCAAATGGAAGAAAAAAATATGTTGATAAATGAATTCCAATTTGTTGACTATTACTTATTAAATCTGGCTCTAGAATCTGGTTTGATCTTGTAGTCCAAATAATCCCATACCATGACGTATCTACAATAGTAGTCATTAGTGAAACAAAAATACTTGTACAAACCAGAAAAGTAACTCCATTCCCAACGGTCCAAAGATTCAAATCTTTGGAATATTCTGAACCCTTCATGAACATCACAGCAAATATGATTAAAACATTTATAGCTCCCACGTAAATAAGGAGTTGCGCGGCAGCTACAAACTGGGCGTTTGCTAAAATATAGAATAAGGATATAGAAACAAGAACCAGTCCCAACGAAAAAGCAGAATAAATGGAGTTATTAAATAATAGTACTCCCATACTTCCTAAAATAAGACCTGATCCCAACAAGACTACAAGAAAATCATGTATCGGTCCAGGCAAATCCATTATATGTAGTAAAAAAAGAGATAAAAAAATCTAAATGTTTTTCATGACCTTATTGATCTGACCAGGAAAAAAAATGGATAATCAATTCCTAATTAAATCTTAAGGGGTGTGAATTAATGTAGGTACAGTTATTGTATTAATCTTAGTCTTGATCTGAAAGAGTATAGTAGATTGAAACTATATATTTCCAAATATATAGTTTCAATCTAAATTAAGCTGCAATTCTCATGAATCAATAGTTTGTATTTGTAGGTAGTGATCAAACAAACAAAACGAAAGAAACCTCATTTCTTTAGATCAAAACGGAACCTTAGTAATTTCCAATTACTCTTTAATCAAGGGATTTACTTATTTTAGACTTCAATTTGAGGCGAATTCAGAATTGTTCTAATTGTATAATCATCAACTACTGACATTGGTAAACGACCCAAAGAAATTTGATTATAATTCAATTCGTGACGATCATAAGTAGAAAGTTCATATTCTTCAGTCATTGATAAACAATTTGTTGGACAATATTCAACGCAGTTACCACAAAATATACAGATCCCGAAATCAATACTGTAATTAAGCAATCGTTTCTTTCGAATATCCGTTTCCAATTTCCAATCAACAACGGGGAGATCTATAGGACATACACGAACACATACTTCACAAGCAATGCATTTATCAAATTCAAAATGGATTCGACCGCGGAAACGCTCCGATGCGATTAATTTTTCGTAAGGATATTGAATAGTTACAGGCAAACGATTTGCATGGGATAAAGTAATCATGAAACCCTGACCAATGTACCTTGCAGCTCGTACTGTTTGTTGACCATAATTCATGAACCCAGTTACCATAGGGAACATATTGTAATATCTCTAAAGAATTTTATGTTTGTTTCTTTCTCTTGTTTGAGCAAGTCGTGAATATAGAATATGGTATTCCTTTACAGTGAAAAGAGTTGAAAGGAAGTTGTTAATAATAGATTACCAAGAGATATAGGTAAAAGAAATTTCCATCCGAGATTTAATAGTTGGTCTATTCTTAGTCGGGGTAAAGTCCATCTTGTTGCTATAGAAATGAACAAGAATAAATAAGTTTTAGCTAATGTAATAAAGATACTAATTGTCATTCCAAAGACTTCATACGCTTTATTTATTTCAAAAAGTTCATAACCGAATATGTATGGAATAGAGATATCCCAACCACCCAAGTAAAGAACCGTTACAAATAACGAAGAAACTAATAGATTTAGATAGGAAGCAACATAAAATAAACCAAATTTGATACCCGAATACTCGGTTTGATAACCCGCTACTAATTCTTCTTCCGCTTCTGGTAAATCAAAAGGTAATCTCTCGCATTCTGCTAAGGAAGAAATTAGAAAAATAACAAACCCTATAGGTTGACGCCACAAATTCCACCCCCAAAAACCATACTTTGATTGAGCCTCAACTATATCAACTGTACTCGAACTGTTAGATAATCATAGTCGGTAATAACATCACTGTTCTCATCGCTATTACAGAACCGTACATGAGATTTTCACCTCATACGGCTCCTTGAGGGCCATAAATAAATCTAAGGAGCGTGTCGGGATTATTTATCTTAATATGTCTTTTTTGTAGAAGAGTATAGGATAAAAATCTATCGTGTGGCCCCCAATTAACCCAATAGAATTCTGTCTGTTCTAATAATAAAGAAAAAAGGTACTTCTGAATTGATCTCATCCTTTAATAAAAAAAAATTCTTTGTTGAGTAATAACTTAATTCTTCACTAAAATACTATTTATTATAAATATCAATAACCCATCGTTTTCACTTACGAAAAAAACAAATTGGCTATTCCATTAGTTCATGAATTCGGACACGAATTCTATCTCTATGAATAGGGAGATAGGAAAGAAATGAATATAGGAATAGATGGAGATAAGAAACAATACAAAAGATCTCTTTTTTTGTTGTAATTGGATTCTTTCCATTTTTTTTTTTTCGTTCCTATTCTTCTTTCTGAGAAAAAGGGGACTTACTAAATAAGGGATTATTTCGTTTCCGATAGTTATTTATTTAATGGGTGGATAGGCGCATACTCTGGATCGGAATCGTGGGGAGTACTGCCTGATCATTTCTACAAACTTAAAGCCCCAATTCGTATTCTTTTTATATTATGCATTTTGCAAAAATGTCCTTCTCTCTCTTTTGGATAATTTGGAAAATCTCCAATTACTAATCCTTTGTATATCTTGGTGTTTCTAACCATCCACTCATTTTTGCTCAATCAGCCGTGTTATGGTAATACATATATGTTAGTACATCCAAATAATAGTGAAAACTCGATCCGATTGATCTTTTGAGTCCGCTTCAAGACAGGATAACTAGTCAACCAATCTTGGGATAAAGGCTCTCTTGCGCCTATGTTTATTTCTGCTTAACTCTTATACATAGAAAATGAGACTCAATATTTTGACTGCTAATTTTTATTTATCTAAGCAGTTTTCTTTCACTCATATAACTATCTGATTTAGTTCATTAATCCGAATAATGAATATAAAAATGAAGATATCTATTCATCACCCCTTTTCTCAAAAAAAAGGGGGGAGAAGTTTATGTCTCAACGAATCACACGTAGAGATATTGATAATACACATAGAGTTAATGGTATTTCATAACTAATTGATTGAGCAGCAGCTCGTAGACCACCTAAAAAGGAATATTTATTATTGGATCCATATCCTGACATAAGAAGGCCGATGGGAGCAACACTTGAAATGGCAATCCATAAAAAAACACCGATCTGCAGATCTGCTAAAACAAGGCGATAACCAAAAGGAATTACTGAATAGCTTAGTAAAATTGATATGACTGCTATGGATGGTCCGATACTGAATAAACGCGTATCACCTCTAGATGGAAGCAGATTTTCTTTAAAAAGTAGTTTTGTGCCATCTGCTAAAGCTTGAAGAACTCCCAAAGGACCAGCATATTCAGGTCCAATACGTTGTTGTATCCCGGCGGATATTTCTCTTTCTAACCATACAATTACTAGTACGCCGATTGTGATTCCCAATACAGTAGTCAAAATAGGGACAAGCACCCATAGAATTCCATAGACTTCTTTTAAGAATTCCAATCTCGAAAAAGAATTGATATCTTGGACTTGTGATGTATCAATTATCATTTTAACGATCAACTTCTCCCATAATGATATCTATGCTACCTAGTATTGTCATAATATCAGCCAATTTCATTCTTTTAACTAACTGAGGAAGAATTTGCAAATTGATAAAACCCGGCGGGCGAATTTTCCATCTCCAAGGAAAACCACCCTGATCCCCTATCAAAAAAATGCCCAATTCCCCTTTTGGGGCTTCGACTCTCACATACAGTTCTTGTTTCGCCAATTCAAAAGTTGGCGAAGGTTTTTTACTAATGAATCGATAGTCAAAGTCATTCCATTCCGGAGACTGTCCTCGATCAAAAGATCGTATTTCTAAATTTTCATAAGGTCCCCCTGGAATTCCTTCCAAAGCTTGTTGAATAATTTTTATGGATTCCGTCATCTCACCAAGTCTGACTAAATAACGAGCTAATGAATCTCCTTCTTTTTGCCACTGAACTTCCCAATCAAATTCGTCATAACACTCATAATGATCAACTTTACGAAGATCCCATGGTATTCCGGAAGCTCGCAGCATTGGTCCTGATAACCCCCAATTTATTACCTCTTCTCCAGAAATAATGCCTACTCCCTCAACTCGTTCTAAAAAAATAGGATTTTGTGTAATAAGTTTTTGATATTCAGCAACCGCTGTCAAAAAATAATCGCAGAAATCCAAACATTTATCTATCCATCCATGAGGTAGATCAGCCGCGACTCCCCCGATACGAAAATAATTATGCATCATTCTCATACCGGTGGCTGCTTCGAATAGATCATATACTAATTCTCTTTCTCTGAAAATATAGAAGAAGGGAGTCTGTGCGCCAATATCCGCCATAAAAGGGCCAAGCCATAACAGATGAGAAGCTATACGACTCAATTCCAACATAATTACTCTGATATAGCTGGCTCTTTTAGGTACTTGAATATTTCCCAACAGTTCTGGACCATTTACAGTTATTGCTTCTGTAAACATAGTAGCTAAATAATCCCAACGTGTTACATAAGGTAGATATTGTATAATTGTTCGGTTTTCTGCAATTTTTTCCATCCCTCTGTGTAAATAACCCAATATTGGTTCACAGTCAATAACATCTTCACCATCCAAAGTAAGGATGAGTCGAAGAACACCGTGCATTGATGGGTGGTGAGGTCCCATATTGACTATCATGAGGTCTTTTCTTGTAGCTGGTCCATTCATAAGTTTTTCCTCGATTCAGCTTTCCATGAATTGCTGAAAATGCAAATAAGTTCATAAAAATTCAAGATCTAATAAATCAAATAATTAAAAATTACTTTTAAAATTACTGAGTTTTTGACTCCCGAATATCCAATTGATTAATTAATTCTTTATAACGCATTTTATTTATCTTTGATAAATAAGAAAGTAATCGTTGGCGTTTTCCGAGAATTTTACGTAGACCTCTTTGAGATAAATAGTCTTTTTTGTGCAATTCCAAATGGGAAGTAAGTCTTCGTATCTTATTGGTGAAACTGACTACTTGAAATTCAACGGATCCTCCATTTTCTTTTTTTTCTTCTTGCGAAATAACTGAGCTGAATGAATTTTTTACCATAAAATTAAATCTCCTTAGCCTCCTTTTTTTATTGTTTTATAAATTATTATTGATCAGTAGTAATAATGTTACTAATTTTAATTTGATATACACAATAATCTTAATTTGATTACGAATTTCTATTCTTTTTTTTTAATAAAATTTTGCAATCCAATTTTTGAAAATTGGATTCAGATAGGTATACAAAAGGCTGGTATATTTCTGCACGCACAAAAAATATTTATACTTAAAACTTCAATTAAAAATGAAATAAGAATATTTTATTGATTCATTTCTAAATCGAATAGAGACGCCATTGAATTAAATTAATATCATCTATCAGAATCTAAGACAGTGCCATATGTGTATTTCTTTGTCTTCATATACCATATAAGGTACGGCCAATATAGGAAAAATGTAGCATTAACGAATTTTCAATTGTGGATACATATGGATCCTTAGCATACTAAAACGACTGCTATTATTGGTATCAAACCAATAACGATTCATACAAGCTAAATCTTCTAATCGATAATTGGGCCACAAAAAGAACTTGAATTTATTTAGTTTATTTTTATATCTATCAAGATGTTTGCTTCTTTTATCTAAAACTTGATCATGCGTTTTTACCTTATTTGCATTGTAAAATCCTGTATTTCTATGGATATCATTTCTATTCCCAGAATTGAAACAAATTAGAATTCTGAACTCTCTACGACCTCTAGGGGATAAGATATTTTCCGGAACAAGCAAATCATAATGATTGCTGGTTCTATTTTCATTCGTTTTTTGATGTATTGCAATGGATTCAGCAAAACTCTTCTTATAAGGATAGCCTTTTTCTTGATATCTTTGATTAATTTGGTACTTATTCTTATGAACTAATGAAATACCTATGGTTTGAGACATAATAAATTGTCCATCATTTTCTACAGACAGACGAACAGGTTCGATAATAAATATTCCCCCTTTTAAGAATTCTTTATGAAACCGGAACTCCTTGGGAACTATCAGCATCTCCAGATTTATTTCTCCTCTTTCGATAGAGGATATAGTAATTTTTATGGGATTTATCAGTCTAAGCAGGAGACAATATACGTTGATGTTATTCATCAGTTTGCCAGTTAAGGAATTCTCCCATCTCAATTGAAAAAGAAAATAGTTGTTTACGAAGGAATCAAACAGGGCTTCCATGTTTTTCTTGGATTTTTTTTTCTTTCTACGTTTTTTCACATCTGCTTCCGCGGAATCTTTTTCAAGATCTTTTTTTTGGTTTGATAAAACTGAGTCACGATTCTTTTCGTCCACAACTTCCTTTTTTCCTTTATTTCCATTTTCTAATTCAAGAAGTTTTTTCTTCGCTGATATTAAAGGAGATCCTTTTTTCTTTCCAATTAGTTTTTCATTTTGACTAATAATGAAATTTTCATTCAAATTTAAAAGAAGTGATTTGATTGGTATGATCCACGGATTAATCTTATATGCATTATAAAGTATCAAAAATTCTGGAAAGAACCAAAGTTCCAGATTCGATATGGAACGACTTAGTATTTCTTCATTCATTCTCATCCAATCAAAAACAAAAAAGATTTTTTTTTTATTGTTCAATGGGTTGATTTCTTGATTCATTGTGAGATAATTAAAATCTTTCTTATCGATTTTTTCAATTAGTTGAAAATTATTACCCCCAGTTTTAGTATTTTGATTACTGTTCGTGTCAGTTTCAATATTGATCCAGGCTCTAATATCGGCCTTATTTTTAAGACCAAAATGCAGCATTCTCCAATCAAAATATTTTCTATCCAGATTTTTTTCCCGATCTATCCGATCTATAATATAATTATCTAATAGATAATTATTGATAGGGATATCCGTTAGTATATCAAAAAATTTCCATTTATCTGTGTTGTACTTATACGAACTTTCTTGATTATTTTTTACTTGTACTGTTAATTCATAAATAGATGAATCTTTATTATCTTCATAATTAATGGATTTATATGATAAAAGATCATATATATATTTTTTTAGAATATTATCGTTTTTATTTGGTAATGAGTAGCGGGTTTCAAAATCATTTTGTTTTTTGTAATCAATTAATCTGTTTTGTTCATATGAATAACATTGTTTAAAATCTTTATTTTTGACCATACGATCTTTCTTTACTCTATTTCGCCATTTTTGTGGGAATAATTTTGCCCATCTAATTGGATATAAATCATAGTGATAATGACCCCTTAACCAGTTTTTCCATTCATTCATCATTGCAGAATTTTGAAGATTCTTTTGTTTTAAGTCGGGATGGAATATTTCGTGTGCTCCAACAACTTTACCAAAATAATCCTGTATTTCATTTTTAAGAAAAAGAGATGTTCCGTGATATTGAAACACAGGTCTTAACTTAGATAAGTTAATAAGTTGGGTTTGTGATAATTTGTAAAATAAATATGCTTGTGACAAGTATGATAAGTCCCCAAAGACCTTTCTATTCTTATTACTAATATTGGAAAGTGACTTTTTTATAGTTGAAATAAAGTAAATGAAACTTTGATTTGTTTTATCAATTCTTTCTTGATTTGCTTCATTATTGGAAATGGATTTAGTCATTTTTTTTTTTATTGAATCAATAAAAAGTTGACCATTAATCCTCGGGATATTCATAATACGTTGAAAGATAGCTATGTATATGTTTTCAACGAAAAATTTTAGAAAATGATGCGATTTACGAATTAATCGTACATTTCTTTTTTTTAATATCTTTAAAAGATTTTTCGGAGATTCTAATATATCACTTATTTTGTTAGGACTAATATTTAGTTCTAGCTTTAGAATCGCGTTTTTCGTGTCTTTTCTAATTTTTTCAATTTGTTTTAGTATGGTGTTTGTTCTATCAGT